CCTCTTGTCCTAGTCCTTCATTCACGTGAGTTCGAACGATTGGCACATTTTGGGGTCGTCGCATATCGTTCATAGGTTCCATCATATCTTGTTGGGTTCGTCGCATATCGTTCATAGATTCCATCATATCATTGAGATGGTCCTCATCCTGAGCTTGTCTAAAGGTTGCATTGTCTTGATTATTGTCAGTATTGTTATTTTCCATGATTTTTCCCTCCATAAAGAAAGTTGTCTTAAAACTAGCACAACAAGCATATGGGCCACTAAATCTTTTATCTTTTGCTCAATTTTAGCCTCCCCTTGGAAATTTCGTAGAAATACCAACACCATTTTATGGTTTTCATCAATAATATAACATAGAATATTCTTTCTAAAAACTAAAAATTTGTGGTAAAATTTGGATGTCTGTTTTTATTGCATAAGTATTTTTTTTGTTTATTTGAGGTCACAGGAGAGGTTGGGAAATCTTCTACGCAAGATACAAACTTGAAGTTCGCTACATTTACATAGTAAAACAGATCCCTTATAAAGTAGAAGGGATATATACCTCCTCTTGTCGTTATAGTCTTCAGTTTTTGCAATTGACGGTCAAAGTTGGTTACAGCCTGTGTTGACACATTTTGACCTGAATTGATTCTTGAAATAATTTTTCTTCCTAGCGTTGCCAAGCGTCTGTGTTTGTGTTGGATACTCCACTTATGTTCATCAAAGAAGGTCGGATAATGAGCAGCCAAAACTTGTAGAAAAGCATTCATCGCACAAGTTCCTCTATAATTAGGAAGACCCCCAGGCTTTGATTTAATGTAATGTTTTGCCTCTTGTCTATATCGCTGGGAGATAGCCTGAAAATACTGCACTCGCGCGGGGTTCTCTAGATAAGCGCTAGGGATTTTCCTATACGTCACTAGAGCAATCGTTAGAATTGCACTTATCAGTACTGATTTGATATATTTTTCGATCATAATTTAATTGTATTGTCCAAGCAGTTGCTAAAGGAACATTCTTAACCCCATCGGGAGGTCTAGCCTGCCCAACCAATGGGTTCCGCGATTCTTTCATTTTTTCAAATTCGAGCATTTTTTACCAATATGAAAAGGAGAATAAGAAATTTCAGATTGTTTTACAGGAGTAGACTGCCCATGAGGAAGATGATGAAGATGATTCATCTTTATAACAACAGATTGATCTTTAGCAATTTTATTTTGCATTGCAGACATTGGAGAGATAGTTTGAGAAGTAAGCGCCTTAGTGCCAAATGGTAGTCTATTCATTGTTGAGACTTTCTCCGCTTGATCAGGCTATAATCCACCCAAGCGCATGAAAAGTCTTCTTGACGCCAAACCCTACAGCCTCAAAAGGTAGGGAGACAGTTTTCCCTGTCACAGCCGAGACTTTTTGCACAGAGACTCCTTCGCAATACCCCTCTACGGCTATCGTACGCGAATCGTATTGGTCTGATACAAAGGACTTGGACCACTTTTTCAAAACAAGATAATACTGGTTTTGGCGCTCCCCATACAGATTGGATGCATTTTAGTGTACTGTCAGCAATGACGATATGGAGGGTGGGTAGATCAATGTAACCAAGGGCCCTCTCCCCAATATAAAATAAAACCCTAATGAAGTACCAGTTCTAATCACAGTGATAATTCTATCCCGGATCATTCCTAAAAAAATAGGGGGAGAAACTTTGACTGCTTCTTGCAGGAGTTTGTCCCTCAAAGGTTCCCGTAACTGCTCTTTTAAAACATGTTTTGCTGTTTCTTTTATCGCTAGAGTCAAAAAACTATTTATGACCATTTTTTTAAGGCCAGCATTTGCTACAAACATTCCAAAAGGCACAATAGAGCTTCCTTGCAGTCCCGTCAGCAAGTTTTTGTTCCCATTGAGATCCTCCACTTTACCTGCCTTTAATTGATTACTTATAAAATTCTGGGCATTCTGTTCTGCCATGAGTTTTAGACTCGAGGATTCTGACTGGCGTGATTTTTTGTTAATCCTAATGTGATAATTTATGAGAAGAAAACTGTCATCAATCATTTCCATTTCTTCGATTGAAAAAAGTAGTAATAGAGACCAAAATGTAAGAGACTATTATACTTATGGCTATGTGAACCAGTAACTTTTCGGTAGGAGAGAACCTACTATAACTATAGTCTGTGTCTCTACTATCGTCGCTGTATACAGGAGCAGTACTGACAGATGCAGTAAAAGTGTGACGGTGTCGTACATTGCCCTCTTGGCCTACGTCTTCATTCACATGAGTTCGAACGACGGGTGGCATATGGATGGTGTCATTTCTTGCAAGATATTTATCGTTCCATCTCTATTTTGATTATAGAGATCCCCCAGTCTTTCATCATTTATATTCACAACAAATCCTTCAAAAACCAAGTCTCCGGAAAAAAATTCTGTGGGGGGGAAGAAGATCGGGCATACGTCTACATGCCGCAATCTATTGATGGGTAATCTAATTGTATTCTCCATTAGGTTGTGTTCATTGAGACCCTGAGGGGGCTCTAACCAATCGGGCAATAAGATGATTTCTTTCTTTCTTTCTTTCTTTCTTTCTTTCTTTCTTTCTTTCTTTCTTTCTTTCTTTCTTTCTTTCTTTCTTTCTTTCTTTCTTTCTAGATCTTGGGTAATTCTTATATTTGTAGTATGCCCATCTAGAATCCTTGGCAAAACGAATTGCATTTGACGAGTCTCCGGATTTCTATAAAGCCAAATAGGCAAAGGAAGCCTGTCTAATGCCCCTTCTATATAGTTCTCGATTAGCTTTCTTCTATGGGGCTATGTCCTGATTAGCTCCTTCTAGAGTTCCTGTTATTTGGTTTGTCAAGGTACGAACGAACTTCTGCTAGCACTTGTTCCTCTGGAGATAGAGTTGCGTTTGGTCATGGCATATCCCTATTAGAGGCAGAGGAAGAGGCAGAGGAAGTAGGGTCAAATGGCAGACAATGAGCTGTTTGACTGAACAAAGATGCTTGGACTAGCATACAAAACAATGCTGCTACCCCAATATATCAAAATCATTTTTCTTATTTTGTCTATTCCTCCTCCCAAAGTTTGTTTGGGACTATCGGCAAAGCAAAGTTTGGGACCATCGGCATCGGTATTTGTATTTGTATTTTAAATTTAGTGGTAAAATACTTTTTCTTAGAACCAGTCAATAGCCAACTGGTTCTAAGAAAAAGTATTTTATGTCAGGTTCAAACCTCTCGGTCTGTTAGGATGCCTCGGCTGCACACATTGCTGCGCTTCTACCTGGCACCTATCGTACAAAAACGGCTCGTCTTGCCGTGACCTCTGTTAGTGTTTATTGTTTCACTCAAAATCCACGTGCACTGGTATGCTAGCAGGTCTTATACTGCATGCATATTGGCTGTGTGGATTTGGGGAGAGCACTCATCTTGAGGTGGGCTTCCTACTTAGATGCTTTCAGCAGTTATCCACTCCGCACTTGGCTACCCAGCGTATACCGTTGGCACGATAACTGGTACACCAGCGGTGCGTCCCTCCCGGTCCTCTCGTACTAGGGAGAGGTCCTCTCAATGCTCTAACGCCTGCACCGGATATGGACCAAACTGTCTCACGCATGTATTTCTTTCACATGAGAATGTGAAAAGAATCCTAATGTTTCCAAAAGGCATGGACTATATCTTCATCGCTCTTTCTGTTTCCAAATAAGAGGAGTCGGCGTATTATATCTTGCCTAACCAGTCAAGATATCGTCTTAACCATCGAAATAGTGACGGTTGAAGACAGTCTCTACGGGGAATCATGAACCTATGTGGTGTCTGTTATCAATCCCAACTCTAGGAATCTTTGTTTCACAACGCTTGCTGTTATGGTCCTTTTCTTCGAGTAATTCAGTTCGCCTACCATGTCAGCTTTGACACACAATTGGAGAAAAGATGCTGGATCTTGGTTTTTCGAAAGCGTCTCACAGATCTCGTGTACCAATTCAGCTTGCCGTCGCTTGAGCCTTAAACAGGGTAAGAGGAGTTTAAGCATTTGTGCAACGTTTTGCTTACCAACGATAGCATATTCGGAGATACCATCACCTCTTTTGCGTATGGTACCGCACCCGATCTGTTTTTGTATCTGCAGCAGGAACCAATGTTGCTTGGTATCCTGGAAGAGTGTAATACTCACACGGATTTGGTATTTGAGCTTGTAATCTTCTCTTTGTACAATTTGCGCGTTGATAGACCCATCACCATCGAGAAATCCGGCGAGATAGGAAATATCCTCTTGCGAAAATGGAATTTTGTTCATTTCATACACCACAATTTTGCTTGGTTTCAATCATCTTCCCTCGGTATTACCATAGGAGCCAGTTTGTACGCTCCTGAAGGCTTCACCGATATAAGCCGATGCTAGATGTACATTACTGCACATCAACGCAGTATTCTACGTTCTGAACCCAGCTCACGTACCGCTTTAATGGGCGAACAGCCCAACCCTTGGCACGTACTACCGCGCCAGGTGGCGAAGAGCCGACATCGCATTTCGTTAATTGAACCATGTTGGAGGTACTTTATAAAGCATTTGTGGAATGATATATGGCAAAAGCTTTTCTCCAAAAATTTTGCCATTTCCTTTTTTGCCACTTACGTAAATTCTAAGGCTATCTCTTTGTTTATAGGTTGATGTTTGCGTATTACAAACTTGACTTAGTTTTTGTGCTAAAAGTCGTACATCGTCTTTAGTAAAACAATCGGTGCAAAAGCGAACACCTGATGATGTTTTTCGATCCTTTGCACTACCATCATCCATAAACCAATAAGCTATTGTCCGTGGAGTTAACCAACGATGAATTAATCTCGGGATTCGTTTGATTTCGTCTTTTCCATAGAATTGCTGACGGTAAAATCGGAAAACCGGAGACTGTATAGTGTTAAAGTACCAAACTTCAGTTTTGTTGCAAAGGCTTGGTGGTGTCTTAACAAAAGGTTTGAATATCTCGTAAACATGCATGATATATGCATAATTCT